AATCCTTTATCCCCAGTTCAAATCTGGGTGTCGCCTGATCAACAAAATACTTAGAATTTCTTATTCTACTGATAGAATAGAACTCGACAAATTCTTGCCCTGCATAAGCAAAGGCAAAGGACGGGGCTTGTCGATACTTGATTTATAGAATACATAGTTCTATAAAAGACTGTAAGTTGTTTTCTCAAAATCTGGTTCTGTTTGGGTTCTGGGTAGCGGCCCAAACAGATATACCAATAGGGATGAGGTAAGGCTTACTTATTAATTCCAGAACTACGAAAGTAAGAGGTCAGAAATCTTGGTATCCAAAGGTTCCTAAAGGACATTCCATTTTTGCTCCTAGGATTGAAGAAAAGATTATACGAAAGACTATCAAGACTTCCTAATTATCTTACACTACCTACACTAACGTAGGGTCTACTGACTCTGTCTGGAATTAGATTGGATAGGCTGATGGGAAATCAATTTAGGAGTTGTGGAAAGGACTGAAGATACTTTGTATCCATACTTACGAGAGACTCCGAGTACTCAAACATTCAATCAGGATGGTTGGTCGGCTCTTATCTTATAGAATAACAGAGTAAAAGTCAAAGTAAAAAAAAAGATTTCTTTGGTCGTGTAAGGGGATTACAAAAAAAATGTATGTAATAATGGTAGTGATGTCTCCCCATTCTTTCACAGAAAGAAAGACAGTAAGGCTTAGATCAAATAGGAAATGTAGGTATCCAATAGATAGTTATCTATCTTGATGGTATATTTTTTTTTATTTTTGCTTATGAAAGAAAGGTAACAAAACAAACAATAGGTCTTACTATTCCCACATGTTCCATTAGGAGCATTCCTTTGCAATTTGCAAGGAAAAGGTGTGTGTATCATATTTTTACTTAATACTTCCCAATTCTACCAGAAATCCTATAAAGAATCTGTTACGAGTGGATTCATTGAATTGGTTCATCAATAGCCTTAAGTCAGAATCCTATTTTGACTCTGCGCCATTGATTCTACTATGATTATTGATCAATAATGGAATAATTCCTTCATAGAAATAGGAGATATAATTCACATGGATATAGTAAGTCTCGCTTGGGCTGCTTTAATGGTAGTCTTTACATTTTCCCTTTCACTCGTAGTATGGGGAAGGAGTGGACTCTAGGTATATTAATAATTGATTGAGTAATCGATTGAGTAATCGATTGAGTAATCGAATTGTATCAATTGTTTAATTGATCGTTTTGCATTGATCGTTTTTCGAAGCTTTATTTTTAAAATGTCTTTCTTTCAAAATTATACTGGAAAGACAATAATGAATAATAACCATTCGATCAAACAACGAATGATTACTATAGTTTAGTTGTATTTCAAAACTCAAATCTACGCATGATAGGAAATTTTTTCCAACCGAATTCCTCCTAAATATTCTGTTTGGATAAACCTGTTCTTACCAGAATTATGGATATTACAATGAGAAAAAACCAATCCCTAGTTTTTTCTTTATTTGTTTCTCTCTTTCTTTACTTTCGCTGTTCTAAGAACAAATCGTTCTGCTATTAGATTACGACGATACTTACTTTCTACTGGAAGTGACTAGTGGTTGTCCAAAGAGGTTCTACACATAATAAAATTTGATCTTTCTTCCGCTGAGTGATCCACCACATATCATACATTTAACATTTTAGACTCCTAGAGATTTTTTTATGCTTTTTTGATTCATCTCATGTCATGTTTAAGCATGAAAAATGATCCGAGTCCCCTTTACTAATCTACTTCCTTTCAAAATCTGAAGAAGTTACCATAGAACTTCGTAAATGATCTGTTAATGGCTCAATCAATGACTTCTTGGGATGGGAAATCCAAAAAATTCCTTGGTTTTGTTTTCTTTTGCTATAGTATATTCCTATACTATTCTTCCTCTATTGATTCTTTTGATGGATCCCGGAACCTATATATAAAATTATAAGAAACCTAGGAATTAGAAGAATTGGCCTTCGATTATTTTGGGTTGATCGAAATCGAGTGGATGTAGCGAAAAAAAGAAATAGAATTAGACTGCTATTTCGATGTACTAGTCCACTATTTAGAATTGATCTATATAAACCCTCCATTTAGATAAAGTCTATATCTGTATACAATACAACTTTATATGATAATATCATTGTATACAATATTAGATAATATAAAATACTCTAAAGTGTGGTAGAAAGGACTATATATAGTCCTTTCTACCACATTTTATGATTCCAACCAGATCATTTCATTTAAGACTTGGAATTTTCTTTTAATCCCTTTCTTTCATTTCTTCAATCATTGAAAAAAGGATTGATAAGAACTAATAATTCAGATTCAAATTAATCATTTTGACTGACTGTTTTTACGTAGATAATAAGTAAAAAAGCAGTAGGAACTAGAATGAACAGTGCAGTAGCAATAAATGCGAGAATATTGACTTCCATAATTTAATTATTTATTTTTTTTTTCTTCGCAATAACTCGGGATGTAATCCCATAGAGATGAGAAATTTAACTCCTGTAAATTCATTGGGATGAATTGATCCTGATGATACTGAATAGGATCAATATTATGAATAACAATATCTGATCTATCAAATCGATTCATCGTCGAGAATTGAATAGTATAACATGGGAAGATCCTTTATCCATACTAATTACGAAATGGGATTTTTTATTGGATCAGGAATCCCATTGGATTTTTCATCCTCGTCCACTTTTTCTTTTCTATAACCTACTGTCTTCCTTATCTTATACAACTCTCCTTCCTGTGTATTATACTTACAATTATGAGGTATTATATGACCGGTATTCTATGGGTCACACACAGACCCAAACGAGGTGAGATGGAAAAAAAGGGATTAAATAAAAAGGATCAAATATTCCAACAAATTTACTGAAAAGGGTCCTTGCTCGGTCTTTTATTTTATTTTATTAGTATCCTCTTTCTTGTATTTATTTGTACTGGAATGCATACATCAAAAACGATGTCTGCAATTTGAATGAGAATGAGATAGATTGTTTACAATTAGTCATTGAGGATACACAAACAAAGTCAGAACTAGAAAAGGTGTGGTTTAACCTGAAAAGTACTCTGTCGAGGTAATTATGTTAAGTTCATTGTCCATCGTACAATAAACGAATACCATTTTTGTATGTACTCCCGATAAAATAGGATCACTCTACTCCATTTCATTGATCAAGAACAATCGAAAAAGAAAGTAAGACGAGGATGCTATCTCTTAAAATACTGAATATAGTAATACCACCGATTGTACTAATGTACATATGATATGTCTCTCCTTTATCAATCGGGAGTAGTGGAAAGATTTGAAATTCCCGTATCCATATTTGTGTGATGATAAATGCGAAATAAAAAACAAAAGAAATAAGGATCCCCACTGGGGATTAGATCTTGCTTCCTGTCCCCCTTTTCCGTGAAAAGAGAGAGATGAATTGATAAATTCACCGGATCCTAGTTCGGGACTGACGGGGCTCGAACCCGCAGCTTCCGCCTTGACAGGGCGGTGCTCTGACCAATTGAACTACAATCCCAGCGAGGTGTATGGCATACATATTCTTAATGTTACATATTCTTAATGTAATCATAAGAACATTCTAGTCCTAGTCGTCGTATTGTAAGAAAGACAGGAATGATATACTGATATCATATCCACATATAATATGGGCTATAGTGAGAGTGACACGGATTACTAGTAACCAATAATTATTTTACGGCCAAAAGTGGATAATCAATCTTTCAATGAGAAAAAAGAACTAAACTTTTTTGTTTGCTTTTCATGATACTTTACTTAATTAAGTAAAGTATCATGAATTAGATCCTTAGAAAGATCAGAAAGAGAAAAATAGGGATAGAGAAAAAAAAATTGATCCTTTCTCTTTATTTCTACGGATTAGGCATTTCCGTTTATGGAAGACAAATTGGTTATATCATATTCATGGAGCGGTGAATTATTGGGCCGAGCTGGATTTGAACCAGCGTAGACATATTGCCAACGAATTTACAGTCCGTCCCCATTAACCGCTCGGGCATCGACCCAGGAAGAATTCATTCTAGGCTTATCGATAATCTATGATCAACTTCCTTTCATAGTACCCTACCCCCAGGGGAAGTCGAATCCCCGCTGCCTCCTTGAAAGAGAGATGTCCTGAACCACTAGACGATAGGGGCATATACGCCCGACCATCATCATACTATGATGATAGTATGAGCAGTTTTTTGGAATTGTCAATATAGTCTAATGGTATGACTAGATCCAAAAAATCATAACATAAAAGTAGGAAAGATTTTTTGGAATTTTTTTTTTTCAAAAATTCCAAATAATAATCTTATCTACTTTTGGAGTAAATCCAATTTATTGTTCCTGAATGAACTCCTATGCATATACGTATATATTATGTACATATAGTACATATATACATATATGCAGTAGACTCATAATGGAAAAAAAAATGGCTAATTCATGAATTGAATAAAACGGCCCTTTTAACTCAGTGGTAGAGTAACGCCATGGTAAGGCGTAAGTCATCGGTTCAAATCCGATAAAGGGCTTTTTTTTCCACTAAACTCAAGTTTTAGCCTTCGTTTTTCAGCGGAAAATATCTCTATTATTTTTTATAAAAAGAAAAGGATAACCACCATTATAACGAATTCTGATTATTCTGACTTATAGTTAAGTTAGGAAGTTGAACATTTATTGATTAGCAAAATGACTAATTGCACGTATTAGGAGTAGTCCACCTGTAGTGACATAGTAGTCCTCCTCATGTCTCATTATTCACAAATTTTTTGTCCTGGGACATAACAGAAATATTCTATAATACTCTATATATACAATTCCTATTATTAATCGACAAACCAAGGTGTTCTTATTTCTCCAATGTTCTTATAACACCCACTATCAAATTCTAAATAAAGAAAAAGTAAGTGGACCTGACCCATTGAATGATGACTATATCAGCTATTCTGATATT